ATAATTGGACCAAGTGATGTTTTTACCTAAGATTTTGCTACTTACGATCTTTTAATATAGTGGATAATAATAAACGTAAATATGATGCTATTAAGCTATGCATCCCTCTTATGTGGATAATTATTATCAATATTTCTTGAGGAATTTATAAAAATTGCAATTGATTTAACAATTGGATTATTGAAGTTATCGGATTATTAGTTTAAAATTTATCTTTAAATAGGAATTCTTTCAGGAACAGTATGGATTAATGAAGCATAGGGATCCTATTGGAATTGGGACAAAAAAGAAATTTTGGCTTTTATTACTTGGATACTATTTGCAATTTTTTTTCATATTATACCAAATATAAAATGAAAAAGTACAAATTCAGTAATTTTGGCATCTATTATATTTCTTATAAATGAATCCATGTATAATCTTTCATTTAATTAATTGGATTAATAAACCATTTGGTTACAAATGATAACAGAATACATAAATCATTAGAATAAATATTAATATATAAATATAGTATATAAATGGATTCATTTATTTTCTCTATGTGAAAGAAAATTAACAAGCCCACAAATATAAGCAAAACTAAAATTAGTGTTAAACAAGTAAAAATGGTTCGTGGTAAAAACAAGAAGATATACTTGGGCCAGAAAACCCATGCTCAAATATTTTAGGCACAGATTTTACCGGTAAAAAAATAGGTTATTTATTAAGTAGCGAACGTATCAATAAGCTAGACCCATACCGCGAGTGTTTCATGCCATAAATAAAGGTGAACACTCAAGAAATATGTTGGATATGAAGATTTACATCTTTTACAAACAACACAATCCTCGGTTCTTGGAGCAGAATAAATTTGATTGGCTAATATAAGTTAATTTTCTCTTACAATAAATACCAATACAATAGTTGTCGCGGCAGTTACAATAGTTATAACAAAATAAAAAAAATCCCCTCTTAATTAACGATTGTTAAAAAGAATCAAAAATCTTAAAAAATACATGTTAACTTAATTTAATATACGTTCAAGATATATATTTATTATACAAGGCTTTAACTATATTTCGACTTGTGATCAATTCATAGATACCAATAGAAAAAAAAATGAATGATATGATACCCCAAATTAACGAGTTTTTATCTCTCTAATATCCAATTCAATTAGTAATTCTTTATAGCGTTTTTGATTTATTTTTGATAAATAGGTCAGCAATCGTTGACGTTTTCCCAAAATTTTGCGCAAACCTATCTGAGATGAAAAGTCTTTTTTGTGTAATTCCAAATGTAAAGTAAGTTTATTTATCTTAATAGTGAAACTGGATATTTGAAATTCAACAGAACCTAGATTTTTTTCTTTTTGAGAAATAACCGAAATAAATGAATCTTTTATCATAGAAAAATTCCCCTTCTTTTTTTACAGATATGGATTTTATAAATCATTAATAATGCCANTNANTTTAATATGGAATTTTAATGTGGTATATACAAAAATATAATCCTAATTTCGTTATGAACTATGTAATTTTTATGAATTCAATTAATTACAATTTTTAATTGGATTTATATAGAGATATAATATAAATAGATATACGAAACGTAAATGATTGGTCTATTTTTTCATCTAAGAATTTGAATTTAGATTGAAAATAAAAAAACACTAAGATTCTGTTAATTCATTTTGAGATCTAATTGAAATATTAATAAAATGGGGAGATAAAACTTATGATCCTTTATATGTGTTTGCTTCATATATATAGTCTTACCTATTATTATCCTATACCCTACTGTATAGATAGTAGAGATATAGGATATTTAGAAAAATGTATTATTTACTAAACAAGGTTTTAATATTGTTAAAACTTTTCAATTGTGGATATAAATGTACTCTTAACATATTGAAACGACTGCCATTGTTTATATCAAACCAATAACGATTCATACAAGCTAAATCTTCTAATCGATAATAAGGCCAAAGAAAAAGTTTTAATTTCAGTAATTGATTTTTCTCATCATCAATCTGAGATGAAAAGCCTTTACTGTCATGTGAAATTTTGATATTGTTTTTTATGTTCTTTTTGTTTCCAAATATTAGATTTTTATCTATATAATTTATATTTTTTGAATTTAAACAACTTAAAATTCTCAATTTTCTACGATGTCTAAATGATAAAATATTTTCAGGAATAAGCAAATTAAAACTTTTTTTATCTCTATTTTTGACTGTTATTTGATTTTGGTATTTTTGATTCATTTGGTGTTTACTCTTATGAATCAATGAAACACCAATGGTTTGATACATAATAAATTGCCCGTCTTTTTGTTTTTGTATAGGTAAAGGAATGGTTTCGAGTAATCCTCTTTCAAAAAAATTATGAATTATTAAGCTAGCCGGCATCATTAGTAATTTCAAATTAATTCTTTTCTTGATCATCAAGGCTGTAAAGTTTTTCGCTACATTTATGGATTTATTTATTAAACAATATGCCTCAAGATTTTCGTAAAGTTTTTGCTTTAAAGTCGTATTTATTTTTATTTGAACATGTTTAGAGAACAGAGACTTATTTCTATTTCTCTTTTTCCTCTTTTCCATGTTTGACCTTACAGAATTTTCTTGGATTTTTTGATTCTTTTTTCTTTTTTATTTTGATTCGTTTATTTTTCYTNGNNNTTTTTGATTTCTTTTTTCTTTTTTATTTTTCTTGGTATTTTTTGATTTCTTTTTTCTTTTTTATTTTTCTTGGATTTTTTGATTCTTTTTCTTTTTTTATTTTTCTTGATGTTTTTTTTGCAATACAAAATTTCCTTGGATTTTTGATTCTTTTTCTTTTTTATCGATATTTTTATTAAAATTTAAAAGAAGTAATTTACTTGGTATAAACCAAGGTTTTATTTTATATGCATTAGAAAGCGATACCAATTTTGGGAATAAACAAAATTCTAGATTTGATATGGAATCCTTTAGTATTGTTTTATTCATTCTCATACAATCAAAATATTTCCTATCGATTCTTTTTTTTATGGCCCTTTTTATATTATTATTATTTAGATACTTCTTAAGGAGGATATTTATCGGCATATAAAAAGGAGACTCTTTGGACGTGTACAAAATATCTTGATTCTTATTGCCTTGAAACGGGAATCTATAAAAAAAACATTTCGTTTTATTTTCATAATTAATAAATTTATATGATACAAGATCATATCTATAATTTTGTTTTAAATTATCTTTTTGATTATTTAATAAATATCCTTCTTCATTAGATAATAATAATAATGAACATATGTCAAATTCTGTTAGATGGTTTTTTTCATATGAATGTCGTGTATTTAGATAAACTGTATGTCGCCATTTTTTTGATATTAGTATAGACCATTTTATCTGAGATAAATTGAATTGATAATGTCCTCTTAACCAAATTTTCCATTTATTTTTTTCATAATTGGGAAGTTTATTATTCTCCAATTTTGAAAAAAACTATTCCTCTCTTTTCAAAAAAGTTTTTTATTTTAGTTTTAATAAAAAAGGGGAATTCTTGATAATTAATAATAGATTTTAATTTATATGAATTACTAACTTGAATTTGTGATAATTTGTAAAATACATATGCTTGTGATATGTATGCGAAGTTATAAAAATTATTTGAACTGTTTTTACTATTAATATCAAGTGACCTTGAAATAAACTGAATTGTANTTTTTTTTTTTAGTATTTTTTGTTTTTTTCCATTAACGTCAGTGTTATAAATGATAATGTTGTAAATGATAATAATTTTTTTTATTAATTTAATAAAAGATTTTATATTTGTTTTCGGAATATTAATCCTAGATAAAAATATACAAATATATATTTTTTCAATGAAAACTTTAAAAAAANNGGGTAATTTAAAAATTATTCGAATATTTTTTCTTTTTAATATTTGTCGTTTTTCGGATCTTTTAGCATTTGTTTTATTAGTACTTTCTATTTTATTTAGAATTGTCTTTGTTTGATCAGCCAGATGCCTTATTTTTTTTTCCTGTCAATGAATACTTTATGTTACTCGGAGATATAATTTGATTCGATGATTCGTGAATTATCTGATTGGAATCTTTTTCTTTTTTAAATTCTCTTGATTCATTTATTGCTATTTTTCTTAATCGAGATATTAGATTAACTTTTGAAAGTTCTTTTATTTTTTTTTTTATCAAAATAATATTTTTAATAATCCGTTTTATGATTTTTTTAATCCGTTTTATGATTTTTTTTAAAAGTAATTTTGTTTTTTTTTTTAAAATTCTAATAATTTTAAAATACTTTGAGGTTAAAAATTTTCTTTTTAATTCTATAAAAATAGGTTTAAAAAACGGAAAGATTTTTCGAGGCGAACCAAAAGGATATTTTGTTTCCTTTCCCCAAGTTGTTAAAAAAAAAAAATCAATTTCTTTGTTCTTTGATTCTAGTTTCAATTTGTTCCAAGGTTTCAAACGGAAAGGATATAATATTTTTATCTGAAAACCACCTTCCAACCAATTTTCTGGAAGGTTTTTTTCAAATACGGGAAGGCCTTCATAAGTACAGTTAACATGTACCTCTTTATCCAATTCTTTGAAATCCTCACCCCATTCAAAAGGTTGAAATAAAAGTGTACGTCCAATATTTTTCGCAATTATTAATAAAGGGAGTATAATTTTTTTTCTAAAAAAAGATTGAAATAATAAAAATAAACCTCTAATTTCCATCCCAATTGGAATTATATCCCAATTATCTGCTATTTTTAGTCGTTCGCTCTCCTCTTTTTTCCACTTATTTTGTTTTGCTTCTTTTTTTGTTTTTTTTATTTGCTTCTCTATATACGCTAAATTTTTAAATTGTTTTTTATTACCCACCTTGTTTATAATTCTAAAAATTAATTTAATTAAAAAAGAGATATCATCTTTAATCAAATCAAAAATCCTTTTTATTATATATATATAATTTTTTAGTCTGTCTAAAAAAAGAGGGGAATGTACCTTTGTTTGAAACAATTTAAAAAATGCTACTTTACGTCTTTGAGCCCGTACGGAACCCCTGATGTACTGTCGTTGAAAGTCAGATTCAATTCCATAGTGCAATCTATAATGATTCACTATTTGTATTTGTGGTGTATCCTTAGGATCTTTATTTTCTTTAATATTTTTATCTTCTTTAATATTTTTATCTTCTTTAATATTTTTATTTTCTTTAATATTTTCATCTTCTTTAATATTTTTATTTTCTTTAATATTTTCATATTCTTTAATATTTTCATCTTCGTTAAGATTTTCATCTTCGTTAATATTTTCATATTCGTTAATATTTTCATCTTCGTTAATATTTTCATATTCGTTAATATTTTCATATTCGTTAATATTTTCATATTCGTAAAGATTTTCATATTCGTAAAGATTTTCATCTTCGTAACGATTTTCATATTCGTTAAGATTTTCATCTTCGTTAATATTTTCATCTTCTTTAATATTTTTATCTTTGTTAATATTTTTATCTTTGTTAATATTTTTGATATTTAATTTAGTAGTAAAAACGAATGCAGATTTGACTTCGGATGAACGAATATCAAATGCGTTCGGTTCTAGGGAGACATACAAGTTGTTGAATATATCGTCGAATTCTGCTTTTAATTTAAGTGACCACCGAAAGACTTCTTTATGGATTTCTTTTATTCTAGTATATTTTTCGATTATTTTTTGATTATTAATATCAATTTCCATTTGAGTCATTAAATTTTTAATATTTTTTTGTATTTTTCTTCCTTCTTTAGATAAAAAAAGAGTCTTCCAAATGAGATACTCATTTAGATCGACGGATCCCCATTTTATAATAAGTCTACTTATTAAAGTTAAGAATTCAATAATTTCTGTTGATAATGGTTTTTTATCAAATCTAGATATTTTCTGTTTAATATTAAATTCTTGGTAATCAGTATTCAGTGGCAAAAGAAGGATACCATGAATTCTGTTTATCCCAAAATTTTCTATTAAATTTTCTAACGTAATTTTTTCTAGATGTAAAGTTGAAAGTAAAAATATTTTGTAGATTTTTTTTCTAAACGATCCATTTAGGAAAGGATCATATTCTTTTAATAAGTATTCTTTTGTATCATCGTCATTGTCATTGTCATTACACAACCGAGTTTTTGTTTCGAGCATATTCAAAGAATAAAAATTTTTATCTAGAGCTTCAATTCGATTTATAAACTCATTATTTAAACTTTTATCTTTTTGTTTGTTGGTATAAAGCCAAGGATTGGAAAGTTTATTAGTTGAAAAATTTTCAACTGTAAGTTGGGATATCTTTTTTTTTATCATTTCAATAAAAAAAGATAAACTGGGGGGATATGTAAAAGAAATTCTTTCTTTTCCATCATTTTTACATATGTTAAAAAAATATTGTGACATTTCATTTCTGACACCCCCTTCTATGTAATAAATTGGTCGATTCCATCGTTTTATATCGAAAAAAAAAAGAAAAAAAGATTTTTCAAATTTTTTAAATATTGATTCTTTTTTTGTTAATTTAAAATTTTTCTTTAGATTAATTAAATAAGCTTCTTTAATAGCTTGTTTTTTTTTCTTTTTTTCTTCGTAATCTACCTCATTTTTTTCATCTTCTTTTTTTTTTCTATATTTTATTATTAGGGACAGTTTTGGAGTAAAAAGGGGTACTGGCATTCTGCCTAAATTATAGAGACAGATAATAAATAAAATAATTTGAAAAATCTTAGCCACTGAATATCTAAATTCAGACTTAAGATATTTATTAGCTCGAATTCTTTTGTTTTTGTACCTATTCTTTACACTTCCCATAATAGATCTATAATTAAATTGTTGTATACAGACTAATACTAATCCAAGACATTTCATGAATATAAATTGGCCGATTACCCAACCAAAAAAGCTACTTGTTAGAAATAACATCTTGTTGTTGGTTCTAAATTTATAAATCTGGACTGATCTGGCTAAGATTGAACTTGGTAAAACGAAGGAATTCAAGAATTGAAAAATGAAACTATTAAGAAATAAGCATAACAGTCCAAACTCATGCATTGAATTTTTAGGTTCAGAATTAAAAAATTTCTTGTGGTTGTACCATAAGAAATTCAACAAAAGATATGGTACAGTCATGGCAGTTAGTGCATGAGCTCTATCCAATGTTAGATGCAGAGGCGCATAATAGATCGATATGAACATTATGAGCTGTCCCATAATAAAACCTGTTGTTGCTGCTAACTGCTTATTGCTGCTTTCTTCTTCCATAATCCGAGCTTTAATAAATAATAAATAAGAGGGTCCTATAGATAATATGGTCAAAAATCCATAATATAGTCCGATCACAATCGCGGGTACTATTATCCTCGTAAATAAGTATACTCGAAGATTGGGTAAAAACAATTTAAACATCGTACATAAGTATACTCGAAGATTGTGTATCACAAATTCGAACATCGGATTTTGTATAAACAATTTAAACATCGTACATAAGTATAC